CCGTGGAATCGCAAAAACGACCAAAATGAAAGAATTGACGATAAGAATTATAAGTATATGGAAGAACCCTTTTTTTATAATTCCTATGATGCAATTGGAGCTTATTGTCAGAAAAGAATCAATTTAGATAGTCCTTTCTGGCTCCGGTGGCGACTAGATCAACGTATTATTGCTTCAAGAGAAGCTCCTGTCGAAGTTCACTATGAATCCTTGGGCACCTATCATGAGATTTATGCACACTATCTAATAATAAGAAATATAAAAAAAGAAATTATTTTTGTATATATTCGAACTACTGTTGGTCATATTTATCTTTATCGAGAGATTGAAGAAGCTATACAAGGATTTTCTCGAGCCTGCTCATATGGTAAGACCGTACTTAAGTAATTCTATGATATCCGTGTAATTCGAGTCTTTTGGGTTCAACTAGGATCACAATTCATCAATTTTTAGGTGAATTAAGATTCAGACAAAGGCAGTTTTCTAATCATTAACTCAAAACCATTCATTGTATAATTCTACTTAAGCGGAATACGGAGGTACTTATGGCAGAACGGGCCAATTTGGTCTTTCACAATAAATCGATAGATGGAACTGCCATGAAACGACTTATTAGCAGATTAATAGATCACTTTGGAATGGCATATACAGCACACATACTGGATCAAGTAAAGACTCTGGGTTTCCAGCAAGCCACTGCTACATCCATTTCATTAGGAATTGATGATCTTTTAACAATACCTTCTAAGGGATGGCTAGTTCAAGATGCTGAACAGCAAAGTTTGATTTTAGAAAAACACCATCATTATGGAAATGTCCATGCAGTAGAAAAATTACGCCAATCCATCGAAATATGGTATTCTACAAGTGAATATTTGCGACAAGAAATGAATCCTAATTTTAGGATGACTGACCCTTATAATCCAGTCCATATAATGTCTTTTTCGGGAGCTAGAGGAAATGTGTCTCAAGTACATCAATTAGTAGGTATGAGAGGATTAATGTCCGATCCACAAGGACAAATGATTGATTTACCTATTCAAAGCAATTTACGCGAAGGACTCTCTTTAACAGAATATATAATTTCTTGCTACGGAGCCCGCAAAGGGGTTGTGGATACCGCTGTACGAACATCAGATGCGGGATATCTTACGCGCAGGCTTGTCGAAGTAGTTCAACATATTGTTGTACGTAGGACAGATTGTGGCACCATTCGGGGTATTTCTGTAAGTCCTAGAAACGGCAGGATGCCGGAAAGAATTTTTACCCAAATATTAATAGGTCGCGTATTAGCAGACGATATATATCTGGGTTCGCGATGCATTGCGACTCGCAATCAAGATATCGGGGTTGGGCTTGTAAATAGATTCATAACCTTTCGAACCCAACCAATAGCCATTCGAACTCCTTTTACTTGTAGGAGTACGTCTTGGATTTGTCGATTATGTTATGGCCGAAGTCCTACTCACGGCGACCTGGTCGAATTAGGAGAAGCTGTAGGTATTATTGCAGGTCAATCCATTGGGGAGCCCGGTACTCAACTAACATTAAGAACTTTTCATACGGGCGGAGTATTCACAGGGGGTACTGCAGAACATGTACGAGCCCCTTATAATGGCAAAATTAAATTTAATGAGGAGTTGGTGCATCCCACACGTACACGTCATGGACACCCTGCCTTTCTATGTTATATAGACTTGTATGTCACTATTGAGGGCGAAGATAGTCTACATAATGTGAATATTCCTCCAAAAAGTTTTCTTTTAGTTCAAAATGACCAATATGTTGAATCCGAACAAGTTATTGCTGAAATTCGTGCGGGGGCATCAACTCTGAATTTTAAGGAAAAAGTTCGAAAACATATTTATTCTGATTCAGAAGGAGAAATGCACTGGAGTACCGATGTGTATCATGCACCCGAATTTACATATGGTAATGTTCATCTCTTACCAAAAGCAAGCCGTTTATGGATATTGTCGGGAAGACCATACAGATCCAGTGCAGTCTCCTTTTCACTCCACAAGGATCAAGATCAAACAACCGGGAATTCTCTTTCTTTCGAACAAATAATTTATAACTTATCAATGACTAATGATCAAGTACAAAATAAATTTTTGGATCCTTATATTAAAAAATCTAGTAAAAAAGAACATAAGAGTCCGAATTATTCAGAACTTAATGGGATGAGTCATTGTAATCACATATATCCTGCAAAAAACTACGATTTATTGGCAAAGAGGCGAAAAAATAGATTAATCATTCCATTTCAATTTCAATTGAGTCAAGAACGAGAAAAAGAATTAATGTCCCTTTCCAACGGTATCTCGATTGAAATACCCATAAATGGTATTTTCCGTAGAAATAGTATTTTTGCTTATTTCAATGATCCTCTATACCGAACAAAGAGTTCGGGAATTACTAAATATGAGACTATAGAAATGCATTCCAGCGTTAAAAAAGAGGATTTGATTGAGTATCGAGGAGTCAAAGAATTTCGACCAAAATACCAAATGAAAGTCGATCGGTTTTTTTTCATTTCCCAGGAAGTACATATTTTACCCGGATCTTCTTCGATAATGGTACGGAACAATAGTATCATTGGAGTAGATACACAAATTACTTTAAATACAAGAAGCCGCGTAGGCGGAGTGGTTCGGGTGGAGAGGAAAAAAAAAAAGATTGAACTTAAAATTTTTTCTGGAGATATCTATTTTCCTGGGGAAACAGATAAGATATCCCGACACAGCGGCATTTTGATACCACCAGGAAAGACAAATTACAAGGAATCAAAAAATTTTAAAAATTGGCTCTATGTTCAACGGATCACCCCTACTAAGAAAAAGTATTTTGTTTTGGTTCGACCCGTAGTCACATATGAAATCACGGACGGTATCAATTTAGCAACACTTTTCCCTAAGGATCTGTTGCAAGAAAGGGGTAATGTGCAACTTCGAGTTTTCAATTATATCCTTTATGGAAATGGCAAAGTCACTCGGGGAATTTATGACACAAGTATTCAATTAGTACGTACTTGTTTAGTATTGAATTGGAACCAAGACAAAAAATATTCTTCTATCGAAGAGGCCCGTGCTTCATTTGTTGAAGTAAGGACAAATGGTATAATTCGATATTTCCTAAAGATCGGTTTAGTGAATACGGTTCTTTCGTATATCAGTAAAAGAAATAATCCCCCCCTTTTTTCTGATGATGGCTTAGAGTATACCAATATGAATCCATTTTTTTCCATTTATTCAAAGCCAAAACTTCAACAAGCATTTAACCCAAATCAAGGAACTGTTCGTATGTTGGTGGGTAAAAATAAGGAATGTCAGTCTTTTATAATTTTGTCATCATCCAATTGTTTTCGAATGGGTCCATTCACACTCAACGGTGTAAAATATCCCAAAGAATCCATTAAAAAAGATCGCATAATTCTAATTAAGAATTCCTTCGGTCCTTTAGGAACAGTCATTAATTTTGCGAATTTTTTTTTTTTTTACCATTTAATAACTCATAATCAGATCTTGGTAAATAATTATTTACAACTGGACAATTTAAAACAAACCTGTCAAGTCCTTAAATATCAATATTATTTAATGGATGAAAATGGAATAATTTATAATCCCGATTTTTGTAGTAATATAATTTTGAATCCATTCAATTTGCATTGGGATTTTCTTCATTACAATTTTTGTGACGAGAGATCTACAAAAATACGTCTTGGACAATTTATTTGTGAAAATATATGTATAAAAAAAAATGGACTGCACTTAAAACCGGGTCAAATTATAATTGTTCAATTTGATTCGGTAGTAATAAGATCGGCTAAGCCCTGTTTGGCTACCCCAGGAGCAACAGTTCATGGGCATTATGGAGAAATCATTTATGAAGGGGATACCCTAGTTACATTTATATATGAAAAATCGAGGTCTGGTGATATAACGCAAGGTCTGCCAAAAGTGGAACAAGTCTTAGAAGTTCGTTCGGTTGAGTCAATATCCATGAATCTCGAAAAGAGGATTAATGGTTGGAACGAATGTATAAAAAAAATTCTTGGAATTCCGTGGGGATTCTTGGTTGGGGCTGAGCTAACTATAGCGCAAAGTCGTATCTCTTTGGTTAATAAGATCCAAAAGGTTTATCGATCCCAGGGGGTGCAGATTCATGATCGGCATATCGAAATTATTGTACGGCAAATAACATCTAAAGTCTTGGTTTCGGAGGATGGAATGTCTAATATTTTTTTGCCCGGAGAACTAATTGGATTGTTTCGAGCAGAACGAACGGGGCGCGCTTTGGAAGAAGCGATCTGTTACCGAACGATCTTATTGGGAATAACGAGAGCATCTCTGAATACTCAAAGTTTTATATCCGAAGCAAGTTTTCAAGAAACTGCTCGAGTTTTAGCAAAAGCTGCTCTCCGAGGCCGTATTGATTGGTTGAAAGGATTAAAAGAAAACGTTGTTCTGGGGGGTATGATACCCGTTGGTACTGGATTCAAGGGATTCGTACACCGATCAAATCAACATAAGAGCATTAGCATTCCTTTGAAAATAAAAAACAAGAATAGACAAATGAGAGATATTTTGTTTTACCACAGAGAATTGTTGGATTCTTGTTTTTTAAAGAATTTAGGTGATAGATCAAAACAACAATGATTGGGGGGATTTAACAGAAGATATTCATCTTTTTTTTATCTTTATTATTGTTATTTAATTAATTAATTTAGTATCTTAGTAATGTAATAAAATACGTTCACTAAAACACTAAAAAAAAAATAAAAATAGACAGGAATTTTTGGTTTGGGTTGTGTATCAATGATCAATCCAGGTTAAAAAATAAGGTTCCGTTGGAACAATTTTTTATTTCAGGATACCTCATCTCTTTATTCAAAAAAGAGTTAAAGTGTGTGGAGAAATGACAAGAAGATATTGGAACATCGATTTGGAAGAGATGATGGAGGCGGGAGTTCATTTTGGGCATGGTACTCGAAAATGGAATCCCCGAATGTCACCTTATATCTCTGCAAAATGTAAGGGTATTCATATTATAAATCTCACCAGAACTGCTCGTTTTTTATCAGAGGCTTGTGATTTAGTTTTTGATGCAGCAAGTAGGGGAAAACAATTTTTAATTGTTGGGACAAAAAATAAAGCAGCTGATTCAGTAGCATGGGCTGCAATAAGGGCTCGATGTCATTATGTTAATAAAAAGTGGCTTGGGGGTATGTTAACGAATTGGTCCACTACAGAAACAAGACTTCATAAATTCAGGGACTTACGAATGGAACAAAAGGCGGGGCGACTCGCTCGTCTTCCGAAGAGAGATGCCGCGGTGGTAAAGAGACAATTATCTCACTTGCAAACATATCTGGGCGGGATTAAATATATGACAGAATTACCCGATATTGTAATCATTGTTGATCAACAAAAAGAATATACAGCTCTTCGAGAATGTATTACTTTGGGAATTCCAACGATTTGTTTAATCGATACAAACTGTGACCCGGATCTCGCCGATATTTCGATTCCGGCAAACGATGATGCTATATCTTCAATCCGATTAATTCTTACCAAGTTAGTATTTGCAATTTGTGAAGGTCGTTCTAGCTATGTAAGAAATACTTGATTTTTTTATGAAATCAACACTTCAATTCCTACAATTTATAATAGAATTGGTTAATGTTCCTGAATATCAAAAACTATATAATAAATTAAAGGGAAAGGACTGATGATATTATGTGATTTGATTAATCGGTATCCTAAATAAAAAGTCAATTCAAAAAAAAGTAGACAAGTCGAGAAAGAGATGATTGAATCAAAATAAATTTTTTTAAGTTATATTTCTGTCAGAGGACAATATGAATATTCTATCATATTCAATCAACACACTAAAGAAGGGGTTATATGATATGTCTGGTGTGGAAGTAGGTCAACATTTTTATTGGCAAATAGGGGGTTTCCAAATCCATGGTCAAGTACTTATAACTTCTTGGGTTGTAATTGCTATCTTACTAGGTTCAGCTGCTATAGCTGCTCGTAATCCACAAACCATTCCGACAGGGGGTCAGAATTTCTTGGAATATGTCCTTGAATTTATTCGAGACGTGAGTAAAACCCAAATTGGAGAAGAATATCGCCCTTGGGTTCCCTTTATTGGAACTATGTTTCTATTTATTTTTGTTTCTAATTGGTCAGGGGCCCTTTTCCCGTGGAAAATCATACAGTTACCTCACGGGGAGTTAGCCGCACCCACGAATGATATAAATACTACTGTTGCTTTAGCTTTACTCACATCAGTAGCCTATTTCTATGCGGGTCTTACAAAAAAAGGGTTAGGTTATTTTGGTAAATACATTCAACCAACCCCAATTCTTTTACCCATTAACATTTTAGAAGATTTCACAAAACCTCTATCACTTAGTTTTCGACTTTTTGGAAATATATTAGCGGATGAATTAGTAGTTGTTGTTCTTGTTTCTTTAGTACCCTTAGTGGTTCCTATACCTGTCATGCTCCTCGGATTATTTACAAGTGGGATTCAGGCTCTTATTTTTTCAACTTTAGCCGCAGCTTATATAGGCGAATCCATGGAGGGTCATCATTGATTAGTCTTAGGAAGATTTAGTTTAGATCCAATCATGTGTGGCTCAAGAGACTCTATTACCATTAAATTCTATCAAGATAGAATCTAATGGTAATAGAGTCTCTTGAAAAAAACTTAGTTGGTTAGTAGAGAGCGGTTGCACCAGATATGTAGAATCTAATGCTTATAGGTTCATATTTTGAAGTTAAAATTTTTTCGATTAGATGTTTCGAAGAATTATTAGAAAATCTGATTGAATTTAAGAGACATATAGGCGGTTTACATTATGTAAGAAACATATGTATATTTTATATTATATATTGACAAGTTAAGTTATATATGAACGTAATTTGCACTATTTGAATTTGGCTAGAGATGTCAGCCGTTGTATGTAGTCAGAAAGACTCTCCGAGTAGTAACTAAAAAAGATGAAGCTTTTCTAATGATCTAACTAATAATATATTAATTAAAATTTGGCGTTTTTAATTCTTTCTACTGGATGGATATTCCAATGGAATAATTAAGTTCTAATTCATTCGTTCATTGTATCATTAACCATTTCTTTTTTTTTGTGTGAGGAACTTATCTATCATGAATCCACTGATTTCTGCCGCTTCCGTTATTGCTGCTGGATTGGCTGTAGGGCTTGCTTCTATTGGACCTGGAGTTGGTCAAGGTACTGCTGCAGGCCAAGCTGTAGAAGGTATTGCGAGACAGCCCGAGGCAGAGGGAAAAATCCGAGGTACTTTATTACTTAGTTTAGCTTTTATGGAAGCTTTAACAATTTATGGATTGGTTGTAGCATTAGCCCTTTTATTTGCAAATCCTTTTGTTTAATCCGAGAAAAAGAAATATATATTTCTCATATTTCTTTTAGGGTCTTGGACGTGCAGGTTGTTTTTTCACATTATATTA